CTTTTCGTGATTACTATGAAATAGATGGCGGACTCAATTCATCAGGAACTGGAAGGACGACATCTCTCTCAGAAAAAAGGGAAATAAAAGACGAGAGAATCCTGCCTTTATTTTGACTACCCTAGGCTAGAGGACTTGACGGACCACCTCAGAGGTCGGAAGAAGATTCTTGGAGACCACGGCAACCCTTGCTGAAAGGGGTATGGGGGACAAGCAGGGCATATAGCCCATAAAGAGGTGGAATCCGTTCGTTCATACGCACACCGACTGGATCATCCACAGCGAAGATAATACTCGAAAAGGGACTACGAGTCACCTTCTTTGAGCAATATTCGATTTTTCAGAGAGAAGAATGACCAAAAGTAGACCTGACCTGAACAAGTACATCCGACCTTTCGTCTTGATTATGAATCAAGAAAGACGGGATCTAAAGGCACGCAATTCTTGATCTTTTTAGAATTCTGAAGGACATCGATCTTTCGCCTTGCGCAAGGATATCTCTCTTTTCTTAGACTCCATAAGGAGAGAATAGTCCACTTGGGTGGAAGGGGAGGCCTGGTTTTATTTTACCTGGGCCAAAGACTGTCCCCTCTGCTCTTCCGGGAAAAGTCGCTTCCTTTTTTCGGGGACTTTTCCGCAACTCCTTATCACTATTTCGCTTTCTATAAAGCATAGTGTCAGTCTCCCTTACTTTATAGGGTAGGAGAAGGTATCTCAAATCTTTCCACTGGAGAACCAAACCAGGACTAGGTTAGGGGCCTTGAAAAAGGGAATTACCTCCTATCTTCCCCTTGTTGAAGAAGGGTTGACGTAATGGATAAGGTTCAGGAGGTTACCGGAGCCGGAGTTCCAATTAGCAATAAGAGAAAAAGAAAAAAAGAAGTGAAATAAGCCTTAAAAGGCCAACCCCCGGGCAGAGTTGGGCCAAGACTAACTGCGAGTTTAAAGTGGTTTACTATGTATATTTCAAGGGAAAGCAGGTATAGGCATAAGCTTATGGGACTAAGGCGCGCCACCTTAAGCGGAATGGAGCAAGGAGTTATCCACTAAATGATAGAAAGGCTACCTTCTCAAGGAGGAAGACTTCTTTCAATATAAAGCAAGGTGTAAGCAAGTTTCTTTCCGACCAGACTGACCTGGCAATTATCTTCCTATAGATAGCTCCTTGCTTATAAAAAGATTTCTAATGAGAATCAGCTGAAGCTTATTCAGGATTGATCTTTCTTATCCGAGAGTCTTATCAAACTCTCTGCCACTGTAGGTGCGACACAGGTAGTAGTGACTGAAAGAGCTGATGCGGCATGATCGCTATTATAAGCGTCCTATTTTGTTTAGGGATTTAGGGACTAGGCCTGTTGAGGAACTGAGATGATTCATCTTAGTCTTAGTATGCCGGGTATGTCTTTGGCCAAGCCCAGGGATTGACAAATCTATAGTGGCGGGTCTATCTTCTTCTGGGCGAGCTGCGGAGCAACTTTTTCTTTCTTTCATTCCATCTGTCTTGCTTGATTGGTTAAAGAGAGCGCTTTGATAAGACTGTTCCGCAGAGAGTGTGGCTAAACACTTCTTCACCTTTCGGCCTTCAAAGGAATGGTCGGAACTGTGATCCCGATTAGATAGTTGCATTCTTCTCCTCTCTCTATTTTGGCTTGGGGCACTCTTAGGCTCATCTCTCTGAGTTCGAGCGGTTGAACTCCTCCCAGGCGAATCAATAATGATTGTGGCTGGACTCCTCTATTCATCTATCAATCTCGTTTATGAATGTTATGATGGCCAGGCATAGCCGGAACTCTTTCGTAGGCAGCTCTCGAGGCAGTGGCTTGAAACTAATCTCCCGCAGTCACCCACCATGATCGGAGCTGAGATGATTCATACTAGCTTGGTTAGGTCAATATCTGTACCATCGCTTCTATTTGATGTAATATAGTATAGAGGCTGAAGGTGAGAAATCATCAATTAAAGTAGATGCAGCTTCCCTGGCTTAAAGGACGGAACTCCAGCAAGAAATCTATTGAAGAGTTGGTGCTGGGTTAGCCGAAAATCAAAGTTTATCCGGTCCCTGAAAAATTCGCTTTTTATGATTACATCGGCAATAATCCAGAAAGTGGATCTATTTCGTTTTTTTCTCTTTTAAGAAAAGGAAAATCTTATTTCCCGGATCATTGTACATTTCAATTTGAATTAGGCATTCTGTGTCCAACTCTAAGCAGTCCTTACCTACATATGCATCTGATCATATATGTATATTATCTATTCCAACAAATAATACAAAAGAACGAGGTTTGGATGCGCTTCTGTCCTTAAAGGGAGTTCGCCGAGGGTGAGAACGAGAATCGAATCGATTGAATCACAAAGATCTATTCACTTATATAGAAGAAGAATCGAAAAAGGAGCGGATGGTTCATGTAGCAGTGGAAGAGTCAGTCGCCTTTTATGAAGTCTGGGCTTTCGAGATCGAATCGTAGCCAAAGTCTTTTTCCAGGTTTAGAAAGACTGGTTCGAAAGGACCAGGAAAGATCAGCTGTTCGCTCTTCTTCAAGGAGTGAGGGAGCAAAAGAGAGTAATGACATCGTACCGTACCCCTACCCTAGAAAGGGTAATGTGATTAGCTTGCTTGAACGAATCCGCTCTCTTTGCTGTGAACAAGAGGAAGCTCTGCAGATGAAGCAGGCGACGGGTAAATGCTTTTTTTGAGTTCATACCAGGATCCAGGGAAAGGCTTTTTGCTCACCCCGCGAAAGGCGCATGGGTTGACTCTATTTCTTTCTATGAGTTAGCAGGTGAGAAGGAAAGACTAGTGCTTAGAAATCCGGCTGACATTGAACTTAAACTAGCTGCTGCCATTGAAAGAGAAGAGAGCTCCGTGACTTCCGGGCTTAGCTCTTTTCCGGTGCAGATGAATAAACCGGTATTTTCTCTTTCAGTTGCTGCTCCGGGGAAAGAAGTTTAATTTGCTAAAGAAGAAGATTCCCGCTCGAGAGAAATTCTTTTTATTGCGTTCCCGGCTCTCGGCTCTCTCTTTCCCTTTATCCCGTGCCTGGGGAATATATGAATGTCTTTTACTACGATTTCCGGGTGGGAAGAAAGTGATTGCCAGCTCTTTGAACGAATACGCTCTTGGGCCGCAGGAAGAGCATCTCTCTCTGTCTATTCAAAGATCCGAGACTGCTAGTTAAGTTGGTGACATTGGTTCCCCGTCCCTACTCTCCTATCTCTCTCACCCTGGTTGGGCTCTGGCTTAGTGTGATTAAACTGTGAATCGAGTCAGGAAAAAGAAGTCCAGCTCCAGGCTTTAAAGAAGAGAAGAAAGACCTGGCTTCAAGGGAAATGCTTTAGGAAAGAAAGATCCCAAGCTTATGCTGAATTGAGAGTGGACTTGCCTTGGTCTTCTGTGAGTTCCAGAGATTCAGATCAAGGTAGTTCAGTTCTCCGAGGCTAATTCAATTCTTTCTTGCTGTGAAAGAAAGCACTGCTGAAGAGGGACCTACTTTCAATGCTAGTTTTGAGTAATTTAGTCTTAGTCCTACTTTTATCTCTACGACTTCTGTTACATCTCATGAAATTCCGTCTTCTAAGCCAGAGCCAGGTCAGTCTAAATGGAAGTAGACCAACATAGGAAGAAATGTGAAAGTAGGGGCTGCTAAGCGCCCAGACCCAGAATTCAGTGAAAATGGAGTTCTTGGTACCGGTCAAGCAGAAATAATATGAATAGCGAGCCAGTATTATATTTATAGATTGGAAAGAAGGGACTCTCCAAAGAGAGGCCCGAGCGGAATGAAGTTGTGCTAAATGAACGAGTTGTCCTAAATGCCCCTTGTTAGCTGTCGCAGGAAGTGGTGAGGGCTCAGGAAGTGAAGCAAACTCGACCAAAGGACAAGTCTGTTCCTGCTTCGTTTTCGGTTCCCGATTCAATCTTCACCTTTCCTGAATGAAGAAAGAGAGTGAAAGAGAAGATATCAGTGCAATAGGTACAGAGGTACGAGAAACTGTCTTCGTTCGGTTCGGCAGAAGAAAGCCGAGAAAACAAACAAATAGGAAGAGCACTATGCAAGCTTATAATTAAGCAAATATATAAAAGCTATCACCACCTCAAGCAGTAAAACAAAGTCGTTATGGCTATGTTACTAACATAGACAACTATGAATGGTATTCATTGACAGGAGTGACCGCTTTCTAGTCGTAGTTGGTACCGCCCCTGTTCACTTCAGCATGCAAGGAAGACCTTCGGGAAGAATCAAAGTTTTTCTCCTCTGCAAAGCTATCAATGCTTTATTCAAGATCTTTAGCAGTCGATCGTTCATTCTCCCTCCCCAGTGGCTTTCGAAAGCTCGACATGAAAGAATAAAGAAAATAGGAAAAAAGAGTACGGGGATATTTAGCTATTTAGCTATTTAGCCTTAGAGAAAGGTGACTTGGTAAGACCAGAATCTGGAACAGAGATTGGATGAAGAATTGCTTTTTCTTTAGCGGGAATGGCGCCACCTTTTTATTTAGCAACTGCCGCCCCGCTTAATAGGAATAGGATGCACTTACCGACCGGTGAAAGGAAAGAGCTGGGTCAGCCATCGACAAAGGAATACCGAACTCTACCCGTGTGAGGCCTCGTAGCCAGGGAGAACCATAGAATCGGAGGGTTATATTAGAACATCGGTGGAAAGGTCGAGAGGGCACCTAAAAATAGCTTTAGAAGCCAGATTAGGAAAGTGTTTCCCGAGTTCGAGCAAATGCAATGCGACATCCAGGCAAAAAAGGGCTGGGGTCCGATCTGCGCATACATCACTAAAGAAGATAAGAATCCACATATATGGGGGAACACGTCAAAGGCCCATGTTATGGAAGTAGCAGAGGCTTATGAGGGAAAGAAAAAAACAGGGGGTGCTCCTCTCCTTACAGTCAAGTGGCTTTCAGCTCCTCTACAACTACCTTTCGCCCAACATGATCACGAACGAAGACAGAGAATTGCGTAGATAGGAGGACGAAACGAACCAACCCACTTGTCCTGATCGGAAGAAGAAAGAAAGAGAATGGTGGCTCCTTTCCTTACAGTCAAGTGGCTTTCAGCTCCTTTTGCCCAGGGGACATCGTCGGAGAACAATGTCGGGGACAGGGTGAGAGCCTTCCGTTGGTTACGCCCTTTAAGTGTCGGTTCTTCCATATTTAGATATGGAGATAGATCCATATAGAGATCTATCTCTTTCTATCGATAAATAGATCTATTGAGAAATGGATATTGATCTGGTTTCAAGATCTATGAGCAAGAGAGATCCCTAAATATCCATTTGAGAAAATAGATGAATAGATAGGGCGAAGCCAGCTGAAGGAAGGTCGCGTTAGCGCCCCCTATTTCACTAAAGCAAGAAGGGAGAAAGTTGACTTTGAGAAAGAAGGGCTTCTATTTAGATTAGTTTCTTAGTAAAAGATAAGGCAAGAAGCAAGGGCGTAGCAGCTGCGCGAAAGCCTAAGCCTTAGCGCACCCCTTTTCTTGCTCGTTAGCGCCCCCCTACCCCTATTATTTAGATTATAGTCATAAAGGAACTAAAGGAAATTTGACAACCTTACTAATAGAAAGGGGATGCGCTCAAGCATGCGAAGAAAGCTCGAAGAGCTTCTCTTATATTATAGAAAGGTTTGTAGAAAGGGGATTCTTCAAATATCCCATGTTGTAGGGGCTTCAAAGAAAGCTTGTAGTTTAGGGGTGCGCAGGTTTGGAACCCTATACAAGGGGCTAGCGCGCAATGGCTTTCTCTGATAGAGGCTCGCTTCTTCAAGTTCAAGTTCCGCTTGCTGCTTTTCATTTTGATAGGAGTAGGTGCTTGCAGCTCGCTCGCTGTCTACTAAATGAGCCTTCACTGCCCGCCCGGCCCCTATCTTTAATCTTAAGTAAAGTGAAGTCAAATCAATGAAGTGAACAGCCCAACCTCTTTGTTTGAAGCTTTGCCAGGAAGCTTCTACTTGTTGAAGCTTTGTTTCCCCTAATTCCGAAACACAACAATAGACTTGCCACTATAGTCTAGGAAAAAGCTTCTCTTTGATAAGCGGTTATAGGGGAGTTCAGAAAGGATCTGATCGTAGATAGAGACTTCAACCTGTGCGGGGGTAGGGGCGGATGTAGCCAAGTGGATCAAGGCAGTGGATTGTGAATCCACCACGCGCGGGTTCAATCCCCGTCGTTCGCCCATCAATAAATGGACCGTTTGTTTCGGAGACACAAGACAAACCTAGAAAGCATTTTTTCTGCAAGTCATCTTGAGGCTTTCAAACGCATCCAAGCAATTGGTATCCGATTGAAAGATAGAAAGCATAGATTCGCGTCGCCTACTTGCTGAAAGCAAAAATGGAATGGCCGATCATGAATTCTATGACGTTTTTAAGACCTCACTAATCAGCCAACCACTTTTTAGTTCATAATGAATGAACCCCCGGATGAAGAAAAAATATCCCCTCCCTTTTACTAAACCATGGGGAGCCCCGACTAGTTTACCAGACAAATTGAGTTGTCGTGACGATACCTTTCAACATCGGAAATTCTCTTCATCACGAGACTGATCGGATCTGCCGTAGACACCCGAGAGATCTTCACAAGGCAGGCTAAAATAAAAGACTAAGAGGCGCTGCAAGCGAGCAAAGAGTTATGCTTTCATTTCTTTGTTGAGATTGAAATCAAGTTAAAAGGTTAGGTATAATGCACGCAGGCTAAGTCAAGAAAAGGACTTCCTTACCTTTCATTCATAGTCGTCTTAATGACTAGTAGTTTGAAGCCTTAAGAAAGCGGTTTTTTTTCGGCACTCGCTTCCTTCGTCTTAAGTAAAGTTCAGTTTACTTTTTCGATTCGGAACTCTTAGTCGAGCTGATGGCGAGATCGATTTTTTGTTCGAGGTTCAAGAGGAAGGAGAGGAACCACCGCCCAATGGTGCTTTTACGAAAGGTCACCGGTGGCTAATACCTTCTCGAGACTATCGAACCTGAAATCCACTTTCCATCGCTCTTTTTAGGTTGGCATAATATAGAAAGAGAGTGCCAAGAAAGAACACATACCTATCACTTTTGGAAGGTTTGGAACCCTTACTCAACATAGGGTCCAAAAACCCGACATACCCTTTTTTTAGAGCGTATAAGGGGAAAAGAGCTCTTGCATCGTTAGCCGCCTTTCAGCATTTCCTGCCTGAGTTGTTGACCATCACCTGACCTCACACGGGAGGCCCCGCGCCGAGTGATTCTCCCCCAAAAAAGTCTACATGTGATGTTCCGAAAACAGAAACATGTGATTTAGTAAATTAGAACCCATTGTGGGGTGCAACCAGGGAACAACTATCAACTAGTTTGAAAAGTTCTTCCATTTAGTAATGGAAGTCATCCGTTGTCACTTTCGTTGGGTATGGTAGAGAGGCTTGAGAAGGTGGACAATCCTTCAGTGAAGACCTAACGAGAGGCTGAATTCAAACACACCCAAAATCCACAAGAATCGTACGAACATCTATGGAGCGTAGCAAGGAACCTTGG